CGGTTATTATTCTTGACTAGCATAAAAGAGCTAAAAACCGGAGATTTTCTGTGATTAGTTGATATTTTAAATATATAATTCAAGTAGGCAAATCGAAAAAAAAAAAAGATGGTTGAATCAAAATAATTCCTTTTTAAGTTCTATTTCTTTCAGAGGGTAATATGAATGTTCTATTATGTTCTATCAAAACACTAAAAGGTTTATACGATATATCCGGTGTGGAAGTAGGCCAACATTTCTATTGGCAAATAGGAAGTTTCCAAGTCCATGCGCAAGTACTTATTACTTCTTGGGTCGTAATTGCTATTTTATTAGGTTCAGCCATTCTAGCTGTTCGTAATCCACAAACCATTCCTACTGATGGTCAGAATTTCTTTGAATATGTTCTTGAATTCATTCGAGACGTGAGCAAAACTCAAATTGGAGAAGAATACGGTCCATGGGTTCCCTTTATTGGAACTATGTTTCTATTTATTTTTGTTTCGAATTGGTCAGGGGCTCTTTTACCCTGGAAAATTATACAGTTACCTCACGGGGAGTTAGCCGCACCCACAAATGATATAAACACGACCGTTGCTTTAGCTTTACTTACTTCAGTAGCATATTTTTATGCGGGCCTTACAAAAAAGGGATTGAGTTATTTCGGTAAATATATTCAACCAACGCCAATCCTTTTACCTATTAACATCTTAGAAGATTTCACAAAACCGTTATCGCTTAGTTTTCGACTTTTCGGAAATATTTTAGCTGATGAATTAGTAGTTGTTGTTCTTGTTTCTTTAGTACCTTTAGTAGTTCCTATACCAGTCATGTTCCTTGGATTATTTACAAGCGGTATTCAAGCTCTTATTTTTGCAACCCTAGCTGCGGCTTATATAGGCGAATCCATGGAAGGTCATCATTGACTAGTTTCCAACACAGTCTTTTTTAGCTTAGCCTGACGCAATGTATGCGCCGTTTGAGGTAATCCACTTAGGGAAGATAAATAGACAAATAAGGTATAAATCAAGATATAGACGATCTAGAGTAATTGTAAAAAAGGTTACGATATTTTTTAATTGTAAAAAAAAATATGGATTGGTTTGCGTAGGAATGGGGGGTCGAACTAGGTGTATATAATCTAATCGCTATAAGAAAACTCTTGTAAATCTTTCGAAGAATGATTCGAGAATCCCGATGACTTTAAGATACAATAAAGATACAATATTTGGTTTACGGTATGGGGGAAAAACACGTATATGTGATATTAGACATTAACTTAGGTATATAGGAACTAAAAAAAAATATATCTAATTTGTCTTACTAAATATTGGTTGATTGTATCATTAACTATTTCTTTATTTTTGTTTTGGCGCGAGGAACTTATCATGAATCCACTGATTTCTGCCGCTTCCGTTATTGCTGCTGGATTGGCTGTCGGGCTTGCTTCTATTGGACCTGGGGTTGGTCAAGGTACTGCTGCGGGACAGGCTGTAGAAGGGATCGCGAGACAACCAGAGGCGGAAGGAAAAATACGGGGTACTTTATTACTTAGTCTAGCTTTCATGGAAGCTTTAACAATTTATGGGTTAGTTGTAGCATTAGCTCTTTTATTTGCGAATCCTTTTGTTTAATCCTAAAAACACATATTTTTATTTATTTCCGTAAGATTTGTTGATCTTGTTTTTTCGAATTATTTTAATATTTAATTCCTACAATTTAATTACTTAGGAACAACAACCCACGGAAATCCCTGGTTTAAGAATGAGGATCCAACTAACTTTTTCCTTTACCTTCTTAGTCCAATGGACGAACTTTTTTTAGGAAGTATTGCAATTGTATTGTAACAAACGAGGTATTTCGCAACTGACCTGTATAAGACCTGGTACCGAATTCGAATCAAACTAATTCGAATCGAATAAGTATCAAGCTTATTGGAAATTTCCAATACTTGGAAATTTCCAATTGAAAAAAAAATCCATTAAAATTCATTTCTAATATCAATATATTTTTTTGACTCAATTTACTATTTTCTATTTAGAAATAGTGAAAGTCATAATAAAAGAATACAATTAAAGAATAGAAATAAAAAAAAATTAAGTAGTCTATCTATAACTAGAAGAAAGCTATAACTATAAGAAAGAGGAGATCATATGAAAAATGTAACCGATTCTTTCCTTTCCTTGGGTTATTGGCCATCCGCGGGGAGTTTCGGGTTTAATACTGATATTTTTGCAACCAATCTAATAAACCTAAGCGTAGTACTTGGTGTGTTAATTTTTTTTGGAAAGGGAGTGTTAAGTAATTTATTAGATAATCGAAAACAAAGGATCTTGAAGACTATTCAAAATTCAGAAGAATTACGCAAAGGGGCCCTAGACCAGTTAGAAAAAGCCCGGGCCCGCTTACGGAAAGTCGAAATAGAAGCGGATCAATTTCGAATGACTGGATACTCTGAAATAGAACGAGAAAAATTGAATTTGATTAATGCAACTTATAAGACTTTGGAACAGTTAGAAAA